CCCTCTGCCTCGGGCTGTCTCGCGATACCTTCTACAGCTTGTCCCGCAGCAGTACCTTGACCAATTCCAGGTCCAATAGAAGCAAGCCCGACAGCTAATCCAGCAGCAATAACGGAAGCGGCAGAAATCAGTGGATTCATGATAAGTTCCTCACAAAAAAATAAAAAAAAAATGGTTAATGATACAATCATCCAAGGAATTATGATTTCATTATCCCCTCAATAAGATTCAGCCAGACGAAATAACTAATAACTGCCAATTCAAGTAATGGACTAATATTATTGAATCGTCCAAACTACTTCTATAGTATAGCTCTTTTTTAGTTCTTATATTATCGACGAGATTTTTGTGAATCCATACAACTTTTTTTGTTCTTCCAGCTCTTTGTTCCGAAGCATTAGTTGAATTCTTTGTTCTTTTTATTGATTTCATCTTGTTTCATTCAATTCATAGTTCGTTACAGATGAAAGGAAAAGACTTATATGGGAATGCTCATCTTAATTCATAGTAGGGCGGATTAGATATATCTTTAGATCATATATAACTAGTCAATATCTAATATCACATATACATGTCTTTCTTCCATAACGTAAACAAACTCTTCGTATCGGCGACTCACCCGGATTCTAAAATTCTTTTTGAACCAGTCAAGAGTTGAATTCTAGCCATTAGATTCCACATCCCTGGGTTAGATCCGCCCTTGCTAACCAAGTCATTTTTTATGAATTTCGTTTTTTAACTTCTTCTTCTTATTCTTTTTATCAGTATCCTACATGTAGATTGTATACAGGGACGATCCAAACCATTGCATAGAAATATCAGTATTTGCGTGATTGAAGAGTTCATGCAATAATTTTTCTATTAATAGTTTCTTTTGTTCAATTGAACAAAAGAAACTATTAATAGAAAAGGGGCTAGGTATTATCTAAATTAGAAATGGAATGGGTCATCAAATCAAAATTTTAGGAAAGAGATCGTTATCTCTTTCCCCTTTTTATTTCATAAGCCGATTATCTCGAGTCCCGCATCCAGTACCTTGGCCTAAGATAAAAAAATGACTAGTTTTCAAACTAGTCAATGATGACCCTCCATGGATTCGCCTATATAAGCCGCAGCTAACGTTGCAAAAATAAGAGCTTGAATACCACTCGTAAATAATCCCAGGAACATGACAGGTATAGGAACGACTGAAGGTACTAAAGAAACAAGAACAACAACTACTAATTCATCGGCTAATATATTTCCGAAAAGTCGAAAACTAAGGGATAAAGGTTTTGTGAAATCTTCTAAGATGTTAATGGGTAAAAGGATTGGGGTTGGTTGTATGTATTTACTGAAATAACCTAACCCCTTTTTGCTAAGACCCGCATAGAAATAGGCTACTGACGTGAGTAAAGCTAAAGCAACAGTAGTATTTATATCATTGGTGGGCGCAGCTAACTCCCCGTGAGGTAACTCTACGAGTTTCCACGGTAAAAGAGCTCCTGACCAATTAGAAACAAAAATAAATAGAAACATAGTTCCAATAAAAGGAACCCATGGACCATATTCTTCTCCAATCTGGGTTTTACTAACATCTCGAATGAATTCAAGGATATATTCGAAGAAATTCTGACTGTCATTTGGAATTGTTTGTGGATTCCGAACAGCTATACTGGCTGAACCTAATAAGATAGCAATTACAACCCAAGAGGTAATAAGTACTTGGCCATGGACTTGAAAACCTCCTATTTGCCAATAGAAATGTTGGCCTACTTCCACACCAGATATGTCGTATAACCCTTTTAGTGTGTTGTTGGAACATGATAGAACATCCATATTGCCCTCTCACATAAATCGAACTTTAAAAGGAATTATTTTGATTCAACCATCTCTTTTTTGACTTGCTTAGTTGAATTTTCTATTTTGTATACTAACCAATCACACAGCATCTCCATCCATTTTGATCTCTTTTATGCGATTCAAAAGTAGTAACCGATTCCATAAATCTATGGAGTTCGAAAAAGAATTTATTTCTCTTAATCTTATTATTAATCAAGGATTTCGTATAGAGCTAGAACGACCCTCACAAATCGCGAATACTAATTTGTTAAGAATTAATCGGATTGAAGCCATAGCGTCATCATTTGCTGGAATCGGAAGATCTGCAAGATCGGGGTCACAATCGGTGTCGATTAAACAAATTGTTGGAATTCCCAAAGTAATACATTCTCGAAGAGCCGTATATTCTTCTTGCTGATCAAGGATAATTAGAATATCGGGCAAACCGGTCATATATTTAATCCCACCCAGATATGTTTGCAAGTGAGATAATTGTCTCTTCAATATAGCCGCGTCTCTTTTTGGAAGACGGTTAAGTCTCCCTGTCTTTTGTTCCGTTCTCAAGTCCCTGAACTGATGAAGTCTCGTTTCTGTAGTGGACCAATTCGTTAACATACCACCAAGCCACTTTTTATTAACATAATGACACCGAGCCTTTATTGCAGCCCGTGCTACTAAAGCAGCTGCTTGCTTTTTGGTACCAACAATTAAAAACTGCCCCCCCCGGCTTGCTGCATCAAAAACTAAATCACAAGCTTCTGCTAAAAAACGCGCGGTTTTAGTAAGATTTGTAATATGAATACCTTTACGATTGGCATAAATATAAGGCGCCATCCTAGGATTCCATTTTTTAATACCATGACCAAAATGAACTCCTGCTTCCATCATCTCTTCTAAATTGATGTTCCAATATCTTCTTGTCATTTCTCCCCACATTTTCCGCTTTTTTTGAAAAAAAAAAGCGGCGAGGTGCCCTGAGCTAAATAATTGTTCCAACGGAACCTTTTCCCGGAGATTGGCCGTGTCGATATCCGATCCAAATCGCTACCGTCTATTTGTTATTATCTGTTTTTTCATGACCCCATCAAAGGGCCTAGAGAGTTTTTTTATTAAAAAACGACTTTTGACTTTTCTTTCTTTTAGGAATCATTAAATACTCTAAATGATTGTTCTGGTGTATCGTGGAAATTCTTTGAAATGCAAGAATCAAATAATTCTCTGTGGTGGAACAAAATATCTCTGATCTCCCCCTCGAAAAAGTGCTTATTCTTGGGAATGCTTTTATGTTGCTTGGAACAGTGTACTAAGCCCTTGAATCCGGTCCCAACGGGTATCATCCCGCCTATAACAACGTTCTCTTTTAGGCCTTTCAACCAATCAATACGACCCCGGAGAGCCGCTTTAGCTAAAACTCGAGCAGTTTCTTGAAAACTCGCTTCGGATATGAAACTTTGAGTATTCAAAGATGTTCTTGTTATTCCCAATAGGAAGGCCTTGTAACAGATCGATTCTTCCAAAGCGCGCCCCGTCCGTTCCGCTCGCAACAATCCAATTAGTTCTCTAGGTAAAAAAACATTAGACATTCCATCCTCTGAAACCAACACTTTGGATGTTATTTGGCGTACAATAATTTCGATGTGCCTATTATGGATTTGGACCCCCTGGGATCGATAAACCTTTTGGATCTTATTAACCAAAGAGATCCGACTTTGCACTATAGTTAGCTCAGCCCCAATCAAGAATCCCCAAGGAAATCCAAGAATTCTTGTTATATGCTCGTTCCAATTCTCAACTCTTTTTTCTAGGTTCACCGATATTGAATCAACTGAACGCACTTCTAACACCTGTTCCACTTTTGGAAGACCCTGCGTTATATCACCGGATCTCGATTTTTCATATAGAAATGTCACTACTGTATCTCCGTCATAAAGGATTTCTCCATAATGTCCATGAACAGTTGCTCCTGGAGTGGCCAAATAAGGCTTAGCAGATCTTATTACTACAGAGTCAAGTTGAACAATCAAAACTTGACCCGATCTTAGGTATGGTCCATTTTTGGCTATACATCCATTTTCACAAATAAACTGTCCAAGACTAACTATTGTAGATATTTCTTCACAAGAATTTTCATAATTATTGTGAGGCAGAAAATACCAACTCAAATTGAATGAATTCAAAACGATGTTACTGCGGGGATCCGGATTATAAATCCTCCCGCTTTCATCCATTAAATAATATTGAAGTACTTGAAAAGTCTGTTTTAAATTTTCAACTTGCAAATATTTAGTTAGCAAGACCTGATTATGAGTTATAAAATAGTAAAATGAATCAAAGTTCACAACTTGAAGGGCTGTTCCTAAAGGGCCAATTGAATTCCTAATTTGAATTATAGCATCTTTTTTAATTGATTCTTTTATCACATTCTGGGATTTTACATCATTGAATGGACCCATTCGAAAACAATTAGATGCGGACAAAATCATCAAAGACGGGCATTCCTTATTTTGATTTAACAAGGTCCGAATAGTTCCGTGATTTTGCCTAGGCGATTGTTTCATCTTTGGCTTGGAATAAAAGGGATTGATATTAGTGTGATCTGAGACATTATCAGAGATCAATCCTGAGCCTGACGGATCATTCCTTTTTCTCGGATCCAAAATAGGGGATTTCACTAAGTCGATTCTTAAGAAATCTCGAATCAGACCTTTTGCCCTTACTTCGACAAAGGAAGCGTGGGCCGCCTCGGCAGAAGCACTTTTTTTGTCTTGGTCCCAATTCAAAATGAACCAAGTCCGAACTAATTGAATACTTGTGTCAGAAATTTCCCGAATTGGTTTGCCATTTCCGTAAACAATATAATTGACAATTTGAAGTTGCATATTATCCTTTTCTTGGCACAGATCCGGGGGGAAGAGTCTTGCTAAATTGAGACCGTCCGCTATTTCATATGTCACTACAGGCCGAAATAAAACAAAATGCTTTTTCTTAGTAGGTGTGATCCTTTGGACATAGATCCCATTTTTCCATTTTTTGGATTCCTTAGAATTTATTTTTCCTGTTCCTGGTGGTATCAAGATGCCACTGTCCCAGGATATCTTATCTGTCTCTCCAGGAAAATGGATAGTTCCAGAAAAGATTTGAAGTGCAATCCCCCTTTTTTTTCTCTCCACTCGGACTAATCCGCCCGCTCTGCTTCTTGTATTTAAAGCGATTCGTGTATCTACTCCAATCAGACTATTATTCCGTACCATTATCGAAGAAGACTCAGGTAAAATATGTACTTCTTCGGGAATGAAAAAAAATCGATCTATTGTCATTTGGTATTTTGGCTTAAATTCGTTGATTCCTCGATAATCAACCAAACCCTCTTTTTTAACGATGGAGTGCATCCCCATAGTCTCATATTGAGTAATTCCCGAACTCTTTGTTCTGTATCGAGGATCATCAAAAAAAGCAAGAATACTCTTTTTCCGGAAAATACCATTTATGGGCAGTTCAATCGAAATACCTGAATGGGGTATTAGTTCTTTCTCTCGTTCTTGACTCGATTGGACTGGAATGACAAGTCGATTTCTTCTCCTTTTTGCCAATAAATCAGAATTCTCACGTAGAATCGAAGGATATATGAGATTACAATGAAGAGTACATATGATTCGATTCATTTCTGAATAACCAGGACTCCTATCGTCTTTTTTTTTACCAGAAAAAGAAGAACTAAAGAATTTGTATCTGATTTGATCATTATTAGCTGAGAGACTCGAAAGATATCTTCGTTCTCTTTCTGTCGAACGAGGATTCATTTGATCTTGATCCTTGTGGAGTGAAAACGGAGCTCCGCGGGATCTGCACGAACCTCCTGATAATATCCATAAATGACTTGTTTTTGGTAAAAGATGGACATTGCTATATGTAAATTCGGGTGCATGGTACACATCGGTACTCCAGTGCATTTCTCCCTCAGAGTCCGAATAAATATGTTTTCGAACCCTTTCTTTAAAATGGAAAGTGGATGTTCCCGCGCAAATCTCGGCAATGACTTGTTCTGATTCTACATATTGATTATTTTGAACCAAAAGAAAACTTTTTGGCGGAATAGTCAGGTTATGTAGAATATCTTCACTCTCAATAGTTACATCCAAGTCCATAGAACAGAGAAGGGCAGGATGCCCATGACGCGTACGTGCGGGATGAACCAAAGCCTCATTGAAATTGAATTTTATTTTTCCATTCGAGGGGGCCCGTACATGTTCTGCAGTACCACCTGTGAATACTCCGCCAGTATGAAAAGTTCTTAATGTTAGTTGAGTACCCGGTTCTCCAATAGATTGACCCGCAATAATACCTACAGCTTCTCCCAATTCGACCAGGTCACCATGGGTAGGACTCCTACCATAACATAATCGACAGATCCAAGATGTACTTCTACAAGTAAAGGGGGTTCGGATGGATATTGGTTGGATTCGAAAGGTTATGAATCGATTGACAAGTCCAATTCCAATATCTTGATTTCTAATGGCAATACACCGTGAGCCTATATATATATCGTCTGCTAATACACGACCAATTAATGTTTGAATAAAAATTCTTTCCGGCATCCTCCGAGGACTCACAGAAATCCCGCGGAGGGTTCCACAATCTGTTCTACGTACAACAATGTGTTGAACTACTTCAACAAGCCTGCGCGTAAGATATCCAGCATCGGATGTTCGTACAGCAGTATCCACAACTCCTTTGCGGGCTCCGTAGCAAGAAATGATATATTCTGTTAACGACAGTCCCTCGCGTAAATTGCTTTGAATAGGTAAATCAATCATTTGTCCTTGAGGATCCGACATTAATCCTCTCATACCTACTAATTGGTGTACTTGAGATGCATTTCCTCTGGCTCCCGAAAAAGACATTATGTGGACTGGATTAAAGGGGTCGGTCATCCTAAAATTAGGATTCATTTCTTGTCGCAAATATTCACTTGTAGCATACCATACTTCAATGGATTGGCGTAACTTTTCTACTGCGTGTACATTCCCGTAATGGTGGTGTTTTTCCAAACTCAAACTTTGTTGCTCAGCATCTTGTACTAACCAACCCTTAGAAGGTATCGTTAAAAGATCATCAATCCCTAATGAAATGGATGTAGCAGTGGCTTGCTGGAAACCCAGAGTCTTTACTTGATCTAGAATGTGTGATGTATGTGCCATTCCGAAGTGATCTATTAATCGGCTAATAAGTCTTTTAATGGCAGTTCCATCTATTACTTTCTTGTGAAAGACTAGGTTGACTCCTTCGTCCATAACTACCTCCATATTCTGATGAGTGGGATTCAACAATGAGTTTGAGTCAATGATTGAAAAACTTCCTTTTCTCGATCTTAATTCACATAGAAATTCGGGAACTCGGGTCCCAGTTGAACTGGAGAGACCCGAATTCACACCGGTGTAATAGAATTACTTAACTGAGATACCAGCGAGCTCGACAAAACCCTTGTATAGCTTCTTCCATTTCTCGAAAAAGAGAAATATGACCGACAGTTGTTCGAATGTACATCCAAAGAATTTCTGTTTTTACACTTCTTACTATTATATAGTGCCCATAAATCTCATGATAGGTCCCCAAGGATTCATACTGAACTTCGATGGGAACTTCTCTTGAAGCAATAACGCGTTGATCTAGTCGCCACCG